AACCAAAACAAGCCACCCCTGAAAGAAATAAATGAATTCCAAAAATCTTGGGCAAATCCAAAGAAGGTTTTCCTGTACGTTCATCAGTAAATATTGCTAGATCCCAATACACCCAATGCCAAATAGCTGCCAAGAAGCACAAGCCAGAAAACACAATATGCGCTCCAGCCACACCTTCATAACTCCAAATGCCTGGATTCGTTATAGTCCCTCCTGTGATACTCCAACCGCCCCATGAATTGGTTATTCCTAAACGAGTCATAAAGGGTATAACGAACATGCCTTGTCTCCACATTGGATCAAGAACGGGATCAGAAGGATCAAAAACTGCCAATTCATATAAAGCCATAGAACCGGCCCAACCAGCAACCAGAGCTGTATGCATTATATGGACAGCAATCAACCGACCGGGATCATTCAATACAACGGTATGAACACGATACCAAGGCAAACCCATGGAAATACCCCCCCCTTTTTTTTTTTCAAAGAAAAATAGACACTATGTAACTTTATTGCATTGAAAAACTATGCTATGGATCTCCCCCATTCAGTGGATTATCTCGGAGCAGGAGTTCATATTTGTTCGATTCTGTTGTGACAATAATGAAACAATTCTGTTCGTAGGAACAAAGAGAAGCAGATCTATTCTATACCCGATAAGTATCAATACGCAATGGTGAGTTGAACCCGTTTTCTATGAGCGAATACACCCGTACTTGTTCATCATTCGAAGGACCTATTCGTAAGACTTTTTTTTATTTGGTTTTTTAATTCTTCCTTCCTTTATGACTATGACCTTATCTCATATATGAATAAAAAATATTCAAATAGAATAACGGCTAATATTATGACGACAATTTACCCCCTAAATTACGTTTCCACATCAAAGTGAAATCTAGTACTTAATTATTTTTTCTTTCATTTTATGCCTATTGGTGTTCCAAAAGTACCTTTTCGAAATCCTGGAGAGGAAGATGCATCTTGGGTTGACGTATAGTGTGACTTGTCAGATATATTGGGTCATATGGGATTTCCCCGTTCTCTCCCCCGATAGAGATATCCTCTGTTTCACCCAAGAAAGATTGATTTAATTATCAAAAATTTGGAGCGTGAAGTGCAATTCGATTTGGATCCATTTTGGGGGATCTAGATTAATATTATCATATCAATTCAAATAATTTATGGTTGGCTTGGTTGGACCAATAAAATGAAGTATCCAGGCTCCGTTTAGAAAAAACCCAATCTGTAATAGAGATTATTACTTGTATCATAAACGCCCCCCCTTTTTTTTATATAATAAATATATAAATAGGAGTGATCTCAAAGTGTTAATCAATCGAATAATATGATGAATATGTCAAATATTTGACGGAAGACATCAAATAAAATAAATTGAAACAAAATAAAGAAGTGGTATTGGGAAGCATTTGTCCTATATGTGCAAATTGAAATCGGGCATATCTTTACCTGGAGTAGAGCATAAACCTAAAAGAATTGAAGAGGCCCATTCAGGAACAAGAAAATTACATCGTGATTTGGATTGGATCTCGATGAAACAATACATCAATGAAAAGTTAGTTCAATACGTTTAATGCATTTTTTTTATTATAGATTATAGTAAGTATATATATTTATAGTCTAGAGAAACAAGCGAAAACTTATCTTTCTTGAACACTAGATGAAAGGGTTCCTTTGCTAAAAGTTAGACAGAGCCTACTATGCAAAAAGAAAGGGGGCTGGAATCTACACATTGATTTGTTTTTTTTTTTGAACCGTATGCATCAAAAGGTGCGTGTACGGTTCCTAAGGGATAGTACTTTATACTATCCTAATCAACCGACTTTATCGAGAAAGATTGCTTTTTTTAGGCCAAGAGGTTGATAGTGAGATCTCTAATCAACTTATTGGTCTTATGGTATATCTGAGTATAGAGGATGATACCAAGGATCTCTATTTGTTTATAAACTCTCCCGGCGGATGGGTAATACCCGGAGTAGCTATTTATGATACCATGCAATTTGTACGACCAGACGTACATACAATATGCATGGGGTTGGCCGCTTCAATGGGATCCTTTATCCTGGTCGGAGGAGAAATTACCAAACGTCTAGCATTCCCTCACGCTTGGCGCCATTGAGTTTTTTATTTTTAATTTGAGAGAAAAAAGACTATGCCTTCGCAGGAATATTAAGTAATAATAGCATGGCACTTCGAATTCAATATGAGAAAATTATTATTATTTTTTTTTTCAAACATTAGATTATGTCTTGAAAGAGTAGTATGAGATCAAAGGTATTTCCGATTGTTTCTTATCTATCGGGAATCCATTTCAGCGTCACAAACTTTTTTTCTACTCTATACAGTGCGAAAAAAAAAGAAACTTTGGGATTGCTGAATCACAGAGGCCATAAATATATGAAGCAACGGAACCATCATAGTATTTTTTTTTTTACTTGCCTGAAAGGAAGGGTGGTAATTGGACCATTTGCCAATCCGGGTCTTATAGATCCTATATTTTCTCTTTAATTCGATGGAAGGTCAAAGTAAATTCCATTATAGAGCCGTATGCACTGCACAAAAGATGCCTGTACGGTTGTTCAATTTATCGTTTTTTTTATTCTTTTGTTTTCACCTCATTATGCAAGATAGAGAAACCATTGATTTATCATCAGGGTAATGATCCATCAACCCGCTAGCTCTTTTTATGAGGCACAAACGGGAGAATTTATCCTGGAAGCGGAAGAACTACTGAAACTGCGCGAAACCATCACAAGGGTTTATGTACAAAGAACGGGCAAACCCTTATGGATTGTATCCGAAGATATGGAAAGGGATGTTTTTATGTCAGCAACAGAAGCCCAAGCTCATGGAATTGTTGATCTTGTAGCGGTTGGTTGAATGAAAATAGCAAAGATTTCGCGTCAATCTGTGATTTTATTTAGATTCTTACCGCGTTTAATAGTCTAGTAAATAGAATCTAAATAGAAGCAATTGATAATAATCCGGTTAGGATCGATCTAAACCAGACTAGTATGTATATGATTCAGCATGCCAACGATTAAACAACTTATTAGAAACACAAGACAGCCAATAAGAAATGTCACGAAATCCCCCGCTCTTCGGGGATGTCCTCAGCGCCGAGGAACATGTACTAGGGTGTATGTGTGACGCGTTCAAATCATGAGCTGGTACACAAACAAGAAAGGAAAGCCTTTTTCCAGTATCAATGATCAGTACCAGTGAATAGGATAGAATGGAAGAATTCCACTCACTATTCTAGAAAAAAATCCCTTATATCCCTGTGTATGCAATTTATGGTTTTTATTGGTGCAAATCCAATCACCTGAATTTAAGATGAAAAGCAATTCCCCATTGGTAAAAAAGGGTTATCCATTAAGCGGGGGAAATAAGCAGAAAAACGATGTTCCCACTTTTGCAAGAACGGACTCACAGGGTCAGCTACCTAGCTAAATTTCATAATTAAATACCGTTACTGTATAGGCGGATCTCGTTGTGAAAGACCTATTACTAAATAATTCATGGGTAGAGCCAAAGGGTGTGAACTGTACAAGTTACCCATAAATATTGATTAAGGAAGGGGCTCCGGTGTATAGAGAGGACCTCACCGTTTAAGAAGTAACCATAGAAACGACGGAACCACTATTCTTTTATCTATTCATATTTACTCTTGTTTTTTTTTTACTAGATATTCTGGTATCAATGAATTTTTTATTTAGCGGCGAAATGCCTAAAAAAAAAATAGTGGTCGGGAAGGTTATAGTAGCAAAAGCCATTGGAATTTTGATTTTATACATTGGAAGAATCCGTTTTGTTATTAATTGATCAGTAAAGAGGAAAAGAATAACTGAAAGAACGGAAATAAACAATCAATTAGTTATTCATCAAAGTTTTATTTATTCAATGACCAGAATTAGACGAGGATATGTAGCTCGTAAACGTAGAACAAAAATTCGTTTATTTGCATCAAGCTTTCGGGGGGCTCATTCAAGACTGACTCGAACTATTACTCAACAGAAAATAAGAGCTTTGGTTTCTGCTCATCGGGATAGAGATAAGCAAAAGAGAGATTTTCGTCGTTTGTGGATTACTCGGATAAATGCAGTAATTCGTGAGAGTAAGGTATCCTATAGTTATAGTAGATTAATACATGATTTGTACAAGAGGAAATTACTTCTTAATCGTAAAATACTTGCGCAAATAGCTATATTAAATAGGAATTGTCTTTATATGATTTCCAATGAGATCGTAAAAGAAAGGGATTGTAAGGAATCCACCGAAAAAATTTCAATGACGTTCCCCGGAGAATAAACTCCGGGAAGGTATAGTCAAAATTAGTATGATAAAAAATTGATAAAAAGGAGACTGGGCGAACAAAAAAAAATGTATTCTTCCCCGACTCTGTTAATCTTTTTTTCTTACGACAATGAAATCTAGATTCTTGGATTTTTCTAACAAAACAGTCATCCGCGTTTGAAGAGTAAGTCTATTTATTTCTGGTTCGAAAACTAGTAGCTCTGGCGGTCGACTCGGTTCTTTCAAACCTTTTCTCGTTATTAAGAAAAGGTAACAAAGATAAAATACGAGCTTGTTTTATAGCGATAGTAATTAATCGTTGTTGTTTCAAGGTCAATCTATTCACTCGTCTAGATAATATCTTTCCTTGTTCACTAATAAACCGACTAATTAAACTCATATTTCTATAATCAATTCGATCCCCCGATCCAATCGGGGGCAAACGCCTACGAAAAGATCGTTTGGATTTAAGAAAAGGTCGCTTGGATTTATCCATGGTTTGTTTATTCCTTATCCCTGAAAATCCTATTTCTATTCCAGTCGGATCAAAAATGAATTAGAATTAAGAAATAGGATTTGGTTTAGATTATTAAATATATGTTATATATATATACTATGTAATTTTTCCTGTTCCTTGGAAGGGTGACAAAACAAACCCCTCGTTCGATCTATTTCTTTATCTCCCC